TTCTCATCTCTATGGGATTACATCCCGAGCTTTTGCAAAAAAAAAAAAAAAATAAAGAATGATATTATGGAAGTTAATATTTTGGCATTTATTGCTACTGCATTATTTATTCTAGTTCCTACTGCTTTTTTACTTATTATTTATGTAAAAACAGTCAGCCAAAACGATTAATTTGAATAAAACTGGAATTTCTCGTTTTTATCAATTATTGGATAAATAATTCGAGTTAAAAGAAGATTTCAAGTTTTAAATAAAGAAATTCGATTCGAATATAAAGTATGGTAGAAAGAACTACTATTTGTATATAGTTCTTTCTACCACACTTTATATTCAAAATATAAATATATATATATATTATTAGAAATACAAAATATATATTATTAGAAATATATTCACAAATTTCTTGTTTTTTAGGTTTAAAAATGACATAAACATAAGATGAGTCAAAAAAGCTTAAACCTAAAAAACTTTAGTAAAATTTGGATTTTGAAAATATGAGGTATCACGTATTTCTATTTGTCTATTATGATGTGTTTTATGTGTTTCAAACAAGAAATTTGTGAATCATTCAGAAATTCAAGAAATTCAATTAAAATAACAGCGGACTCTTTTCAGTGAAAAAAAACGAGTCAATGGTGACCTTCCATAGATTCCCCGATATAAGCCGCTGCTAAGGTTGCAAAAATAAGAGCTTGAATACCACTTGTAAACAATCCAAGAAGCATAACCGGTATAGGAACTACTAAAGGGACTAAAGAAACAAGAACAACTACTACTAATTCATCAGCCAATATATTCCCGAAAAGTCGAAAACTAAGAGATAAAGGTTTTGTAAAATCTTCTAAGATATTAATTGGTAAAAGTATTGGAGTTGGTTTAATATATTTCTCAAAATAACTCAATCCTTTTTTGCTAAGGCCAGCATAAAAATATGCTAATGAGGTGAGTAAAGATAAAGCAACAGTGGTATTTATATCATTCGTGGGCGCGGCTAATTCTCCATGAGGTAACTGTATGATTTTCCAAGGTAAAAGAGCACCTGACCAATTCGAAACAAAAATAAATAGAAATAAAGTTCCAATAAATGGAACCCAAGGTCCATATTCTTCTCCAATCTGAGTTTTGCTCAAGTCTCGAATAAATTCAAGGACATATTCGAAAAAATTCTGACCATCGGTCGGAATCGTTTGGAGATTCCGAAGAGCAATTATGACGGACCCTAACAAAATAGCAATTACGACCCATGAGGTGATAAGTACTTGGGCGTGGATTTGTAAACCTCCTATTTGCCAATACAAATGTTGTCCTACTTCTACACCCGATATATCATATAGTCCCTTCATTGTTTTAATGGAACATTGTATAACATTCATATTGTCCTCTGATAGAAATAAATTGAACTGAAAAAAAAAAAAGAAAAGGAATCATTTTGATTCAATCATCTCTTTATTAAATCACCTACTTGAATCATTAATCTTATATTTAGGATACCAAGAATATACAAGAATATAGTATCCTAAATATAAGATTATCGTTGTTTTTTCTCTTTTGTATCTTTATCTTTCGTAAAAAAAAAACAAGTAACTGATCGAATACGGAATTTTTCAATAGCAATAATTAACTAATCTTATTTGCTATTTTTAATCAATATCAACTATTCCTTATAGGACTCGAATAACCCTCACAAATTGCAAATACTAATTTGTTGAGAATTAGTTGAATGGAATTTTTAGAGTTTAAATTGGCTGGAATCGAAATATCCGCTAGATCTGGATCGCAGGTGGTATTAATTAAAGAAATTGTAGGAATTCCTAGAATAGCGCATTCCCGAAGAGCTGTATATTCTTCTTGCTGATTTAGGATGATCACAATATCGGGCAACCCCGTCATATATTTGATCCCACCTAGCTTTTTTTGCAAGGTGGATAATTCCCTCTTGAATATTGCTACATCTCGTTTTGAGAAATGATTCAGTTTCCCCATTGTTTGTATGGCTCTTAAGTGTCGGAACTTATAAAGTCTCCTTTCCGTAGTGTACCAATTTGTTAACATACCACAAGGCCATTTTTTATTAATATAAAAACACCGAGCTCTTTTTGCAGCCGATTTTACTAAATCCGCTTTGTTTTTTGTACCAACGATTAAAAAATTTTTTCCACGACTTGCTGCATCAAAAACTAAATCACAAGCTTCTGATAAAAAACGAGCAGTTATAGTGAGATTTGTAATATGAATACTTCTACGTGTTGCAGAGATGTAAGGGGCCATTCTAGGATTCCATTGTTTAATATCATTACCGAAATGAACTCCTGCTTTTATCATTTCCTCTAAATTGATGTTCCAATATCTTCTTGTCATTTTTTCTTACACTTCCTTTTTTTTTGTTAGTAACAAAGAACTCAAATCCCTTGAACCTGAAATTCAAATAGAAAATTGAATTGTTCCGAGCAAGCCTTTCACTTTATATCTAAAATTGACCATTTATAATATACATAAACAA